ATTTATATATTTATTGTATTTTATTAATTAATATATATTTCTTAAATTAATATATATTTCTTAAAACATATACTTATAGACTCCCTATCCCTATTAAGTATATATATACTCACTTAGGTATACTTAGTATAATATAACAATTATATATGAATTATAAGATATCTTTATAACAATATAAGGTTCAAATATAAAACAATAAATATAACAATAAATAACAGGTACAAATATTAAATCGAGGCACCCATTCTATGATAACTCTCAACAGTCTCCCCTCCATTTTTGTGCCTTTAGTGGGCTTAGTATTTCCGGCAATTGCAATGGCTTCTTTATCTCTTTATGTTCAAAAAAACAAGATTTTTTAGATACAACAAGGACAAATCTTATATATATATATTTTTTTTTCAAGACTTACTTGGATCATAACACGGATATCTATTTAGTAAAATATGGTATAATATGCGGCTTCCTTCGGGCATAAGCTCTTATGTATGTGTAAACATGATAAATGAATTATAACTATTTTCAAATAGATCGGGATCGGGGAGAATTTCTGAAATGTAAAGTCAATATATCTATATGTATTAGGAAATCATATGAAAGGGATGTTATTATTTTAGTTTGGATCTAAGAAATTCGATGAATTATCCCTAAAGGTTCACATCATAATAGTGCTGGTTGATGAGAGTTACTTCGGAAACAAAAAAAAGTAAAAAAAAAATTATTTTTGTTATTCTCCCAATTCCAATAAAATGCAACTAGGTCTAGTTAGAGTATGAGTTGGCGATCAGAACGTATATGGGTAGAACTTATAGCGGGGTCTCGAAAAACAAGTAATTTCTGTTGGGCCTTTATTCTTTTTTTAGGTTCATTAGGGTTTTTATTGGTTGGAACGTCCAGTTATTTTGGTAGGAATTTTATATCTTTATTTCCTTCTCAGCAAATCATTTTTTTTCCACAAGGTATCGTGATGTCTTTCTATGGGATCGCAGGTCTTTTTATTAGCTCCTATTTGTGGTGCACAATTTCGTGGAATGTAGGTAGTGGTTATGATCGATTCGATATAAAAGAGGGCATAGTGTGTATTTTTCGTTGGGGATTTCCTGGAAAAAATCGTCGCATATTCCTCCGATTCCTTATGAAAGACATTCAGTCCATCAGAATAGAAATTAAAGAGGGTATTTATGCTCGTCGTGTCCTTTATATGGAAATAAAAGGACAAGGAGCCATTCCCTTGACTCGTACTGATGAGAATTTTACTCCACGAGAGATTGAGCAAAAAGCTGCTGAATTGGCCTATTTCTTGCGTGTACCAATTGAAGTATTTTGAAAAAAGGAACTGAAGAATGAATACTTTGCAAGAGATAAAAAACTCAAGAATCATCTTTTTTTCTATAGCATAACTTAACTGAAGTTTCTTCAGAACGCTTACTCGAGCCAAAGCAAACGTATATGAAACAATTCGAAAACTAAATTGTTTATGTCCACAATTTTTTTTATGCGTATGTAAATCCACTTAACTCAATTCAGTAACAAATCTAAATGATAGATTCATCATATATCAAAACAAAACATTTCATCATAAATCATAAAGTAAAGAATTTTTTTTTCTAAATATTTGATATTTTGATAGAACGGGAGTTCTTTCGTCTCGAAATCTGACTACTATTAATTTGAAGAGGGCTCTTTCTTATTCTATATTCTTTCTAAATTCAAGGACTAACCGCTGTACTGAATCACAAAAAAATCCGGAAATACATCGATGACTTGTAATAGAACTTATGCTTGATTTGTAATAGAACTTATGCTTGATAGAAATATTAGTATCATATAGAGTCGACGAATGAGGTGCGTTCATTAAAAATTTTAAAATTCACAGACGAAAAAATGGCAAAAAAGAAAGTATTAATTTCCCTTCTATATCTTGCATCTATAGTATTTTTGCCTTGGTGGATCTCTCTCTCATTTAATAAAAGTCTGGAATCTTGGTTTACTAATTGGTGGAATACTAGGCAATCCGAAATTTTTTTGAATGATATTCAAGAAAAGAGTATTCTAAAAGAATTCATAGACTTAGAGGAACTCTTACGTTTGGACGAAATGATAAAGGAATACCCGGAAACACATTTACAAAAGCCTCGCATCGAAATCTACAAAGAAACGATCCAATTGATCAAGATGCACAACGAGGATCGCATCCATACAATTTTACACTTCTCGACAAATATAATCTGTTTCGGTATTCTAAGTGGTTATTCTATTCTAGGTAATGAAGAACTTGTTATTCTTAACTCTTGGTTTCAAGAATTCCTATACAACTTAAGCGACACAATAAAAGCTTTTTCTATTCTTTTATTAACTGATTTATGTATAGGATTCCATTCGCCCCACGGTTGGGAATTAATGATTGGCTCTGTCTACAAAGATTTTGGATTTGCTCATAATGATCAAATTATATCCGGTCTTGTTTCTACTTTTCCAGTCATTTTAGATACAATTTTTA